TACTCGAAAAAAGGATTCGATTATGTAATGATGAGACTAAAAAAAAATACTTACCTAAAATATATGATCCTTTCTTGAACGGACCCTATCGCGGACGAATCAAAAAAAGTTTTTCACTCTCAATCAAAAATCAAACTTACACAAAAAACTACATTTGGATAAATAAGATTCATGGTATCCTTCTTAATATTAATACTATTTATCCAGACTTTGAACAGAAAAGAGATACATTTAATAAAAAATCATTATCAACAGAAATTCGTTTTTTTTTTAACTTGATCAGTAAATTTTCTGGAAAATCAGTACCAAGTTTCAATTTTAAAGGACTTTATTTATTTCCAGAACATGAAAAGATGGATTCCGAAGATAAAAAAAAAAAAATGAAATTATTATTATTCGATGCAATTATAACTGATCCAAACGAAATTAGAAATAGAAAAAAATGTATTGGAATAAAAGAAACCAGTAAAAAAGTTCCTCGATGGTCATACAAATTAATTGACGAAATAGAACACCTGGAAAGAACTGGTGAAACAGTGGATTATGAGATTCGTTCAAGAAAAGCCAAACGTGTAGTGATTTTTACTGATGACTCAGAGAATAACGATACTTATACGGATACCAAGGATACTGATAATTCTGATGAAAAAGATGAATTTGCTTTAATACGTTATTCACAACAACCGGATTTTCGTCGAGACATAATCAAAGGATCTAGACGCGCTCAAAGACGTAAAACTCTTATATTAAAAAATATTTCTATTTGAAATAATTACTAAAATGAATTCTAATTAATTAAAATTAAATTAAAGTAACAAATTAATAAAAAGATTAATGCATAAAAAAGATATAATAAAATATACGAAGAAATTCGGCCACCCCCTACATATTTTATAACCTCTCCCAGAAAAAAACTTGTAATACCCACTCCATTTGGAATTCCATCAATTACTCGTCTATCAAAAAAAGAATTTAGTTTAGCTAATCTTCTTACATTATTAATTAAAGATATTCTATAAAAAGCATCTATGTAACCACGATTATATGACCAATCATATATGAAATTTCTTATTGTTTCTGCAACAATTTTTTTAGAAACCTTTTTTGAAAATAAATTAAGTAAGTTGAAATTTTGTAAAGATGAATAAACGGGCTTATAGAAAAAAGACGCTATAAATATTCCGAAAAAAGCTATACTGACCGAAAAAGTTGCATTTTTGACAAATTCATACCAATTCCCAGAATTATTTGAATTTGGATGTAAAAGGTCTATAGACGGAATTAACAATTTTGATAATATATCCAAATCTAGTCCTTCTTGATTGAAAGAAATTCCTATGACCCCAATGAACAAAGTAAATAGTATTAATACAAGCATAGAAAATAACATAGTATTTTCCGATTCATGGGGATAGGAAAAAGTGCTGTTATTAGTTTCAAAATGGGTAATATCAATAAAGGGCCATGTTATGTTTTTTAGATTTCTATCAATTCGATGTGAATGTGTCTTCTTCCGAAAAAAGGAAGCCCTTCCATTATTATTCATTGTTAATAAAGATAATAAATGCATTTTTTTTTTCGCTTCTTTTTCTTTACCCCATAAAGATATTGAATTGAATGAGCTATTTTTTTTTCCATTGTAATTTTGAAGATTAACCTTTAAATATCCTTCAAAAACAAGTAAATAGATCCGAAACATATAAAATGCGGTTAATCCTGCTGTGGAACAAGCTATTATTGCGAAAATTGGTGAATACAACCAACTATCATTAAGAATTTCATCTTTGGACCAAAAACAGGCAAAGGGTGGAATACCACAAAGAGAAAGTGTACCCACTAAAAAAGCGGTTTTTGTAATTGGCACATGTTTTGTTAAACCGCCCATAAGAACCATATTTTGACTTTTATCTGGAGAATATCCAACAATAGCTTCCATTGCATGAATAATGGATCCGGATCCTAAAAACAACAATGCTTTTGAATAAGCATGAGTAATCAAATGAAATAAAGCGGCTCGATAAGAGCCCATACCTAGAGCTAACATCATATAACCCAATTGAGACATTGTAGAATAGGCCAAACTTCTCTTAATATCCTTTTGAGCAAGAGCTAAAGTAGCTCCTAATACTACTGTTATTATCCCTATGAAAGCTATTCCATTCATTATGGAAGGTATAACTATGAAAAGAGGAAGAAGCCGGGCTACAAGAAAAATTCCCGCCGCTACCATAGTAGCAGCATGGATAAGAGCGGAAATAGGGGTAGGCCCTTCCATAGCATCCGGTAACCATACATGAAGGGGGAATTGGGCAGATTTAGCAACTGAACCGCCAAATAACAGGAAGGCACACAAAGTAACTAATAAAAGATTAAGCTCATCATTATAAATCAAGTTATTGAATATTTCAAACAAATCTCGAAATTCCAAACTACCCGTTATCCAATAAAGACCTAAAATTCCCAATAATAAACAAAAATCCCCTACTCGATTAGTTACAAACGCTTTTTGACAAGCATTTGCCACAATAGGGCGTGTGAACCAAAAACCTATTAATAGATAAGAACACATTCCAACCAATTCCCAAAAAATATAAATTTGTATCAAATTAGAACTAGTAACCAATCCCAACATTGAAGTATTAAAAAAACTCATATAAGCAAAAAATCTCAAATATCCTTCATCATGAGACATATAATTATCACTATAAATAAGAACCAGAATTCCAACAGTAGTGATTAATATTGACATAATAGAGGTAAGTGAATCGATCAAGTAGCCAAACTCTAAAGAAAGGTCATTATTTATAGTCCAAGACCATACATATTGATAGATAGAACTGTTATTGATTTGATGAATAGACAGATCCACCGAAAAAATAATAACTATACTTAATAATAAAACACTAGGAAAAGCCCACATACGGCGAATATTTTTTGTTGCCGTGGGAAAAAGGAGAAGTCCCACTCCTATTAACATAGGAACTGGAAGTGGAATGAAAGGTATGATCCATGAATATTGATGTGTATATTCCATAAAAAAGAAAAAAAATGGATTCTTAATTCTTAATGAGTTTTGTTTCTTATTCGCCAATTTGATCTCTTTTGAAAGGGTTCAGTTAATAAAAAAATTAAGATTAAGATAGAAATAGAATTCTCTATTGGTAATTATTCTAAATTTTTGTCCAATAGTTGAAAGTACAAAGTGAAAAAGGGTCAAATGATATGACCAAATTACTAGTGAAAAAGAAACTTTTTTTTTTTTCTTTTTTTTTTAGTTTAAGAAAATAAAAATTTGAAATTATTATTATACAATAATTTATATCCAAAAGGTGAGGATAAATAATTCCACCAAAACTAAAAACATTAGTTTATTTTGATATGAATCATAAAAAAAAATCCATATGACTCAAAAAAATAAGAATTTTTTTGTAGTTTTTGATTCCGAATCATTAATTCGTTTTGGCACTAATTGATTATTTTCCATTCCACTAAAAAGACATCTATCTTTGGAAAAAGTTTGTAAAAAAGGTTATGATATTCAACAGTTTACTTTAAATAGAAAAAACGAATTAAGGTACATGATTTTTCAAAATCATGTATCTTTTAAACGACCAAGTAAGCAGGATAAAGATAAGGGTTGGGTTCTTAAACTTTTTCGATGTATTTTATTCCATGTATAAATGCAATACGACGAAAATAGACCGAGATAGAAAAGGATAGTTTTTTTTTGTAAGAATTACATAAAAGATTACTAGGAACAAAAAAAATACTATGTGATTTTTACATATCCACATTTTTTATGAAAGGGAGTAGAATAGTATAATTTAGAAAAACAAATAGGTAAGATAGATATATGGCTAATTAAAGAACAATTCATTTTGAACAATAGATGTCTTTCACATCCAACTATAGCAATGAATAAACTAGTATAATTTTGGAATGGCAGCTCCAAAAAAACGCACTTCTATATCAAAAAAAAGGATTCGGAAAACAATTTGGAAGGAGAAGGGATTTTGGGCAGCATTGAAAGCTTTTTCGTTATCGAAATCTCTTTCTACGGGGAACTCAAAAAGTTTTTTTGTGCAACAAATACAAACATTGGAATAATCTGAATTAGCTGGACTCAAAGAAAAATTGCGTATACAAAGCCAACTTTCGGAGATCTATGTATACAAAGTCAACTTTCGAAGATCTATATTGAAATTTTTTTATGATGGGGGGGGTTTTTCTGTTTTATATTTCTATTTTTTTTGATAGTTTTTTTTTTTCTTTTTAGTTCCTATATTGTATCAATTTTTTGATATATTGTATAGATATTTTGATACAAACTAAAAAGAAAAATGAGATATAAGTAATAATTTCTATTTGCTAATGTTTTGAACTGTTCAATAGAAAATTCACCCCATTTTGGAATTGGATTTTTTTTTAATTCAAATTCTTTAATGTTTCTGTTTCTCAAATGCAATATTTGTTTACTAAATATTCAATTTAGTAAACAAATATTGCATTTGAATCGACTTTTTCAATCTCGACGATTGACAAAAAATCGGTTATTATGATTTCGAGCAAGCCGCTATGGTGAAATCGGTAGACACGCTGCTCTTAGGAAGCAGTGCTAGAGCATCTCGGTTCGAGTCCGAGTGGCGGCATGGCATCTTATTTTCTAAAAGAGTAAGAGTAAGTCCTATAATGAATTCAATTCCCGATTTCCATTCATATAATTAGGAGTCTTTTTTTTATTCATTTTTATATATGATATTTTCAACTTTAGAGCGTATATTAACTCATATTTCGTTTTCGGTCGTATCAATTGTAATTGCAATTCGTTTGATAACCTTATTAGTCAATGAAATCGTAGTACTATATAATTCGTCCGAAAAAGGCATGATAGTAACTTTTTTCTGTATAACAGGATTATTAGTTACTCGTTGGATTTTTTCGGGCCATTTACCATTAAGTGATTTATATGAATCAGTAATCTTTCTTTCATGGGGTTTTTC